AATTATAATGGATTTCAAATTAAAACTTTTTCTTAGGTAAATCAACTGCAAAATGCTTCTGTAGAGTGTCCAATATTTGTTTTACATCTTCTATGCGAAAATATTCAATTTTTATAAGATTTTCTTGACCCTTACTCAAAAGGTCCAATAATGTATGTATATCGCACCTTTTGAGACAATTATAGGTCCTGGAAGGTAATTCTGATTGGTCAATAAAAATATATTTCAATGGAATTCCCTTTTTGTTTTTCTTTAGATTAGATAATCTATCTTGAAAGGTAAAAGGGGGTAAAGTAAACTTGTTTTTATTTTCCTCGAAATTAATGTTTTCTTCCTCTGCATGGAGAAAAGGAACAAATAAATCAATTAAATTACGAGAAGCTTCATAAAGTGCTTCTTTAGGAGTTAAACTTCCATTTGTCCATATTTCTAGAAAAAGTATTTCTTGTTTTTCATTCCCATTACCATAAGAATGAATACTATGATTTGCATTTCGAACAGGCATGAATACAGCATCTATAGAATAACTTCCATCATGAGAATTAGTTATGGGTTTCATACGATATCCGCGATCTCTCTTGATTTGTAATTCAATGCGCAAATCAATTGGTTCTGTCAGATTAGCTATATACTGTGTCGTATCAACTATTTCCACGGAAGGTGGTGAGATGATATCTTGAGCAGTTACGTACCTAGGACCTCTAACACAAATGGATGCGTCTCTAATTCCATAGAGATTACTTCTCAATACAATTTCTTTCAAATTTAATAAAATTTCATGTACTGATTCTTCAATACCTACTACTGTAGAATATTCATGTGGTACCTTCTCAGATTTTGCACGTGTGATACATGTTCCTTCTATTTCTCCAAGTAAAGCCCTCCGCATGGCAATACCTATGGTATCGGCTTGCCCTTTCATAAGCGGGGACAGAATGAAACGTCCATAATAAAGACGTTTACTGTCTACTCGTGATTCAACACACTTCCACTGTAGTGTTCGAGTGGATTCTGTTATTTCCTCTCGAACCATACTAATATTCTAATTTGATCAGATTATTGAATCATTTATTTCTCTTGATAGTTGTTTAATTCTTATTTCTACACACGTCTTTTTTTTGGAGGTCGACATCCATTATGTGGCATAGGTGTTACATCACGTACGAAACTTAATAGTATACCACTTCTACGAATGGCTCGTAATGCTGCATCTCTTCCGAAACCAGGACCCTTTATCATAACTTCTGCTCGTTGTATATCCTGATCAATTATTGTACGAATAGCGTTTACTGCTGCAGCTTGAGCAGCATAGGGTGTTCCTCTTCTTGTGCCTTTGAATCCAGAAGTACCCGCGGAGGCCCAAGAAACCACCTGACCACGTACATCTGTAACAGTTACAATGGTATTGTTGAAACTCGCTTGAACATGAATAATTCCTTTTGGTATTCTACGTCCATTCTTGCGTGAACCAATACGCCCATTCCTACGTGAACCAATTCTTGGTATAGGTTTTGTCATATTTTATTATCTCATAAATATGAGTCAGAAATATATGTAAACATACGGAGATATCCATTTCATGTTAAAACAGATCCCCTTTTTTTTACAGGGATCCCCATTTTAGAAAGAAAGTTCTTTTTTTTTAAGGATTACCCCTGTCTCTGTTTATGTCTCGGATTGGAACAAATCACCATAATTCGTCCACGCCTATGGATCAGTCGACATTTCTCACAAATTTTACGAACAGAAGCCCTTATTTTCATATTTCTCATTCCTTTACCCCTGAATCTACTCCTTGGAAGAAAATAAGTCTCTTGAATTTTTGAACTTCGAATTGTATACCATACCCTACGAAAGGAATGTTTAAAAAAATCATTTAATCGTTCGAATCCTTGTTACGAAGTCTATAAATTATACGTCCTTTGGTTGAATCATAACGACTTACTTCGATTTTTACTCTATCTCCAGGTAGTATCCGTATAAAACTGCGCCGTATCCTTCCTGAAACATAACCTAGAATTAAATCTTCATTATCTAAACGTACCCTGAACATACCATTGGGAAGTGATTCAGTAATTAAACCTTCATGAATCAATTTTTGTTCTTTCATTCCAGGTAACCCCTTTTAAGTATCAACTAATGGAGGAAGAGTTATATAACTCACTTTTCCTCTCTATTCTCTATTTTACAAATAGGAATTTAGAGGTAAAATTAGGATACCGGAGGAGGATCACCATATATAACACAAAACTTCTCCTCCAATTTTTTTTAATCGAGCTTCTCGATCTGTCATTATACCTTGAGAAGTAGAAAGAATTACAATCCCTATTCCACCTAAAATCTTAGGAATTCGTTGATAGTTGGAATAGATTCGTAGACCGGGTCGGCTGATACGCTTTAAAATAGTTCTATATACTCCTTTACTAGTCCTTCTATGTCGTAGGGTTGAAACCAAGAAAAATCTCTTACTTTCCTGATGTTTTCGAACGTTTTCAATAAAACCTTCTCGCAGAAGTATTTTAACAATGTTTTCGGTGATATTAGTAGATGCTATTCGAACCGTTCCTTTTTTATCCATGTCAGCATTTCTTATAGAAGTTATTATATCGGCAATAGTATCCCTACCCATGATGAACTAGAATTATCGGTGTCTCCTAATTTTGATATAATCAACATGTTTTTTCTTTGTTTTTCTTTTTTTTTATTCAAAGTATATGCGTGAGACCTAATCTACTAAGAATTAATTGCTCTATTTTTGATACCCGAAACTCTTATAGTTTCATCTACTAGTATTTATAATACCTCGGGAGCTAATGAAACTATTTTAGTAAAATTCAACTGTCTCAATTCCCGAGGAATCGCACCAAAAACTCGAGTTCCTTTTGGATTTCCTTCTTGATCAATGACAACCGCTGCATTGTCATCATATCGTATTATAATACCGTTGTCACGTTTGAGTTCTTTACATGTACGCACAATTACAGCTCTAATTACTTCTGATCTTTCTAGAGGCATATTGGGCACTGCTTCTTTGATTACAGCAACAATAACGTCACCAATATGAGCATATCGGGGATTCCCTGCCCCTATGATTCGAATACACATCAATTCTCGAGCCCCGCTGTTATCTGCTACATTCAAAAGGGTTTGGGGTTGAATCATATCATTTTTCTTTTTTTTATCTGTTATTTCAATGCAAAGAATGTCAATGCAAAGAATGAAGGAAAAAAAGAGATATTGTCTTTCCAGAAATAAAGAAATCTGTGGTTGTTTGTTTTTTCATCTCAATATAATGAAATAAAATAACCCTTTTGTTTTTGTTTAGTTCTATGCCCCTATCCTGCAATAACAAATTGAGTTGGTATAGGCATTTTGGACGCAGCTATTGAAATAGCGGCCCTAGCTACAGTTTCTGATACTCCGCTCATTTCATAAAGTATTCGACCCGGTTTAACAACGGATACCCAATATTCGGGAGATCCCTTTCCTGAACCCATACGTGTCTCTGTGGGTCTTACTGTAACTGGTTTGTCGGGAAATATACGTATCCATATTTTTCCACCACGACGCGCATATCGTGTCATTGCTCTTCGCCCTGCTTCTATTTGTCTAGCTGTGATCCAAGCGGGTTCAAGTGCCTGAAGAGCATATCGACCAAAACTAATATGATTACCTCGACAAGATATCCCCCGCATTCTTCCTCTATGTTGTTTACGAAATCTGGTTCTTTTGGGGTTATAGTTGATGGTCGTTTCTTGATTCCATCTCTACTGCAGAACTGGACATGAGAGTTTCTTCTCATCCGGCTCCTCGCGAATGAAATGATTCAATAATATTAGATACTTCTAATAAATAATGCACTAAACTAAGTAATGTTTTTTTTAATATTTAATTTGTTGAACTGTATATACAATACAATCAAGATACAAAGCTAGACATATATATTTATTTGTAAATATAGATAATGCTTTTTTTATTTATATTATAACGAATCATTCTTTTTTTTATATCCCTATTGAACTACGCCAAACACAATATTGTAATCCAATAAACAAGGGTTTCGCGAGCGAATATTGACTCTTTTCTGCTTCATTCGTAACTTCAATCTAATCCATGACTTCTCAAAATAAATCAATTTGTTTTTGGTTCGTTCCGCCATCCCACTCAATGAATCATTAGCATTCGTTTTCAATAGAATCTATGCAGTCACAGGTTCCACCGTTCCTATAGCTTCTCCATTAATGGCTAGGTCTGAACTCTGCAACGGAGCTCTCAACAAAATTCGGTCCCGGGTCAACCTTCTCAGTTTCTATTAACTCCAGGCTCTTTATTATTTTATACTTAATTTTTTTGTATACTAATATTTTATTTTATATTCAGTATTGATGCTTTATCACATTGCCTTTATATGAGATAATTCATAGACCATACATATTCGAATCATATATCATTGGTATTTTTGTTCTCTCTTTCTATCATCCTTCCATTTATCCACATCCCTTACTTTTGCCTCACAACCCATAATCAGATTTATTTTTTATGGGATAAATTTCAGTTGCTACAACTATATGATTGATCCAGTCATATAGTGACTCTTTCTTGGGATCTCGACAATACGAAGAAATAAGTTGGTTATTTATATGGTTATTAAGTTCATAGTAGAGTTCAGTCTATATTTTTTAGAAATCCTAACTCTAAACTTACTTTTTTTTTTAAGTTAAAGAAAAAATTAACGAGTCACACACTAAGCATAGCAATTATAACAAAAAATGGTCAATCGAATTTTTATTCAACCCTATAGAATTAGAATTGCTCTTTTTTTTTAATAGAAAAAGAATGAAACAGTTTGTCATTTTTTGTTCTATCACTATAGATTAGCCAGAATAGTACAACAAATAAAGGCCCATTATTCCTCGTCTACAAATATCCAAATTTTTATGCCTAATACTCCATAGATAGTTCGAATTGTATAGGAACAATGATCAATTTTAGCGCGAATT